GATATAAATCATAGGATGTCCCAGAGTTTTCCCCAATAAAAAAAGAACTAGGTATTTTAATTTGTTTATTCAGAACCATTAACTAGTTCATTTCGGAACTGATTGATTGGCTTCCATTCCAATAAATGCCATTTAAGAACCTATTAATAGAAAAAAAAAGATTAAATTTTTTTTTTTATTCGGTAAGGTTTCTTAAACTTGGGTGATGTATTTTTCATCTATAAATGTAGCATGTCGAAACTAGACAGAGATAGAAACGGAAAGACTTTTTCTTTTTTTATCAACTTCAACCAATTCAATTCGATTTATATTATATGGCATAATACAGCCTAGAGATATCGATTTGAATACGGATCGGGATATAAAGAAAGACACCGCCAATAACTTCGAAATAAGAATTGTTCTGTCGCGGATATTGTATGGAATAGAAATTGAAAAAATTCTATATCATATTGTTTTTCTTTTTTGTTCTAGTATTATTTGATTCTATTTTCACATATTTCTATTTATTTTTTGTTCTAAAGGTAGTATAATTTAGAGAATAAATAGACAGATAATTAAATGAATAGTCAAAATAAAAGAATAGTCAAAATAAAAAATGATTTGTTTCAAAGAATAGATGTCTTTCACATCCAATTTTATCAATGAATAATCCTTTAGTTTGCGAATGGCAGTTCCAAAAAAGCGTACTTCTATCTTTAAAAAGCGTATTCGTAAAAATAGGTGGAAAAGGGGGGGATATTGGGCAGCGTTGAAAGCTTTTTCGTTAGCGAAATCCCTTTCCACGGGGAATTCACAAAGTTTTTTTGTACGACAAATAACTAATAAAACGTCGGAATAATCTGAATCAGCCTGATTCGAAAAATGAGTTAATTTCGTTTCTAATTTTGACTCTACTTTTGAATATATATTCTAGAATAGAAAAATAGAAATAAAAAAAAAGTAAGTAATGATTTCCATTCACTAATGTTTTGAACCGATGAAATTGTCTACTGAATTCTAAAAAAAAGGGTTTGGTCTTTCTTTTGGAATTTGAAAAAAAAAAAAGAATAAAAACCAAATCAAAAGTTTCAACCCTTTTTTAATGAGTTATTGAAATATGTTTTTCATTCGCAGGATGGGGATTCTTATTTTCCCCATCACCCCACCCCCTTATAAATAACTACATAACACAACAACTTTCTAAATAACAATAACACAACAATAAGGGTTTTGTCTTTTTTTTTTACTTTTCTTTTTCGAATTATGCTATAGAAGAGGGGATCTAAAATCTTTAGGCAAATCAATGGGTTGTTGAAACTATAAGTATAAAACCTTTTTTCTAACTTTATGAATCACTCTCTTTTATCAATTACTCTATATACCGTATCCACCACACTTTACCTCCAAAAGGGAAAAGCACTTTTGCCTATTTAAACAGACATTATATACGAATAGGGTGAGAATTTTACGTGATCAAAAAAATCCTATATTTGCTATATTTGAAAGGGAAGATGGATGATCAATCAAAAAATCTATACCTTTCGAATTCGAATTTAGAAAGAATTTTTTGAAGCAGGGTACAATTACACGATAGAAATCGAAATTTTTTTCTATGATATGTCCAGCCCAATACCTAATTGGTTTAATTTTAATAAAGGCGAACCAAAATTAAAATAAAAAAAAAACCTAACGATAAGGATTACGACAACACAAAAGTTATGCAAATTAAATAAATCCTTTTTGAAAATCCTTTTTGAATTGGTGGATGTTGCGCTGAAATTGTGATTCATAAAAACATAAAAAAGAAAAATCATATTTTCGTTTTTTCCTGGATTGAAGTAAGAACTCTTGAGTTATAACAATTCGATTTTATGAAAACAGAAACTATGAAAACTTCTATTGTTAAGTTAACTAAAGCTGAAACCTTAAATAATTAAATAAGACCGCAAACGGGGAACTCTTTCCATCTCTATTTCAACAAGTTTTTAGTCATCAATTGGAATGCTTCCTAAAAAGGATTTCATTGAAATTGACTCTTTCAATCTCGACGATTGAATAAAAATAGGTTATTATGATTTCGAGCAAGCCGCTATGGTGAAATCGGTAGACACGCTGCTCTTAGGAAGCAGTGCTAAAGCATCTCGGTTCGAGTCCGAGTGGCGGCAGAGCATCTTATAAAAGATAAAAAGATATACAAAAAGCCCTAATAATGAATTTAACTTCTGATTTCCATTCCGTATACTTGAAAGACTCTCCCTTTTAATTTGATTTTTATTTATGATATTTTCAACATTAGAGCATGTATTAACTCATATATCCTTTTCGGTCGTTTCGATTGGAATTACAATTCAGTTGATAACCTTATTAGTCGATGAAATCATAGGACTATATGATTCATTAGAAAAAGGGATGATTGCTACCTTTGTCTGTCTAACAGGATTATTAGTCACTCGTTGGATTTATTCGGGGCATTTCCCATTAAGTGATTTATATGAATCATTAATCTTTCTTTCCTGGAGTTTCTCTATTATTCCTAGGATTTTCTATTTTAAAAAACATAAAAATCATTTAAGCGCAATAACCGCGCCAAGCGCTATTTTTACCCAGGGTTTTGCTACTTCGGGGTTTTTAACCAAAATGCATCAATCCGGAATATTAGTACCTGCTCTACAAGCCCAGTGGTTAATGATGCACGTAAGTATGATGGTATTAGGTTATGCAGCTCTTTTATGTGGATCATTATTATCCACAGCTCGTCTAGTCATTACATTTCGAAAAATTATAAGGATTTTTTATAAAAGAAATCATTTATTAAATGTAAATGAGTCATTTTCCTTTGGTGAAATCCAATACCTGAATGAAAAAAACAATGGTTTACTAAACACTTCTTTTCCTTATTTTCTTTCTGCTACAAATTATTATGGGTATCAATTGATTCAACAATTGGATCAGTGGAGTTATCGTATTATTAGTCTAGGATTTATCTTTTTAACCATAGGTATTCTTTCGGGAGCAGTATGGGCTAATGAGGCATGGGGATCATATTGGAATTGGGATCCAAAGGAAACTTGGGCATTTATTACTTGGACTATATTCGGGATTTATTTACATACGCGAACAAATCCAAATTGGGAAGGTGTAAATTCTGCAATTGTGGCTTCTATGGGCTTTCTTATAATTTGGATATGCTACTTCGGGGTCAATCTATTAGGAATCGGGTTACATAGTTATGGTTCATTTAATTAACATCTAATTGAATTGTTGAATTGAAGAAAGGAATTGAATTGAAGAAATGAAAGGGACTGATGAATACAAACATAGGACAGCGCAAATATAGAAACGAAACTTAGTGGAAGCTGCCGAGAACCTTTTGAATCACTACACTACTTGATTCAAAAGGTTCTCACAAAGACCATAAGGTGTCTGGTTACAATTCAAATTTAGTTATTTATTGTTGACTTATTTATTCTTATTCTTTTTTAGTTAATTTAAATTTGAAACTTAAGACACGAAAAAATACTTCTTTTTTCATTGGACAACGACCAATTTTAAAAAGCAGAGGACATAGGATTGGTTTTTTATTTTTTTTATTCATGAAAACTATCTATAAAAAAAATTAGATAGAATAGCTTCGACCTTGTCCACTGATAGGGAGAGAACGAAATCCGGATAAATACCAATACCTATTACGGGTAGAAGAATAGATATCAAAACAAATAACTCCCGAGGGCCGGAATCAAAAAAATAAGAGTTTTGAGCATTAAATAGCTTGTACCCATAGAACATTTGCCGTGACATAGATAATGAATAAATAGGAGTTAATATCATTCCAATTGCCATTACAAAAGTAATTAGTATTTTTGGCATTAACAAGTATTTTTGGCTGGTAATTATTCCAAAAAATACTATCAATTCTGCAACAAAACTACTCATGCCCGGTAATGCAAGGGAAGCCATCGATAAGATACTGAATATGGTGAATATCTTTGGAATTGGGATAGCCAATCCGCCCATTTCGTCAAGATAACCAAGACGTATTCTATCATAACTCGTTCCTGCCAAGAAAAAAAGTGCAGCGCTAATAAACCCATGAGAAATTATTTGTAAAATGGCTCCGTTGAGTCCCGTATCGGTTATCGACCCAATCCCTATAATTATAAAACCCATATGAGATACGGAGGAATAAGCTATTCTTTTTTTTAAATTCCGTTGGCTAGGAGATGTTGAAGCTGCATAAATTATTTGCATTGTACCTACTATCATCAACCAGGGAGAAAATATCGAATGAGCGTGCGGTAATAGTTCCATATTGATCCGAATCAACCCATATGCTCCCATTTTTAATAAGATTCCGGCTAGAAGCATACAAGTACTGTAATGCGCCTCTCCATGGGTGTCTGGTAACCATGTATGGAAGGGTATAATCGGTGATTTGACAGCAAAAGCAATAAGAAACCCAATATAAAATAGTATTTCCAGTTCCGCGGGATACGATTGATTAGCTAATGTTTCCAAATTTAATATTGGCTCATTGGAACCGTATAAAGCGATACCCAAAACTCCTATTAATAGAAAAATGGATCCTCCCGCAGTGTACAAAATAAACTTTGTAGCTGAATAAAGACGTTTTTTCCCCCCCCACACGGATAGAAGTAGATAAACGGGAATTAATTCTAACTCCCACATGATGAAAAAAAGTAAAAGGTCTCGAGAAGAAAATGATCCTATTTGACCGCTGTACATTGCTAACATCAGGAAATGGAATAATCGGGAATTCCGAGTAACTGGCCGAGCCGCTAAAGTAGCTAAAGTGGTGATAAATCCTGTCAGTAAAATAGGTCCTAAGGAAAGTCCATCTATTCCCAATCTCCAGTAAAAATCAAAAAAATTGATCCATTTATAATCCTCTGCTAGCTGGATTAATGGATCGTCGAACTGGAAATGATAACAGAACGCATAGGTCGTTAGAAGGAGTTCTAAGACGCAGATATATATAGTATACCCTCTAGTCACCTTATTTCCTCTATGGGGGAGGAAGAAAATTAAAGAACCCGCGACTATCGGAAAAACTACAATTATTGTTAACCAAGGCAAATAATTCGTGGTAAAGACAAGATACACTTGGACCAGAAAAACCCGTACTCTAAAATGGAATTTATTCTTATTTGGTTTTTTCTTTTTAGAGTACGGGTTTTTGTCGGTAATCGGTAAAAAAAAAAAAGAAAATGGATTCGAAATGGATTTAAGTGGGGTTTTCTGAAACGTCTCAATATCAATAAGCTAGACCCATGCTTCGAGTTGTTTCATGCCATAAATAAACTCGAACACTCAAGAAATCCGTTGGACAGGCGGATTCACATCTCTTACAACCAACACAGTCCTCCGTTCTTGGAGCAGAAGCAATTTGCTTAGCTTTACATCCGTCCCAAGGTATCATTTCTAATACATCTGTGGGGCAGGCGCGGACACATTGAGTACACCCTATACATGTATCATAAATCTTTACTGAATGTGACATTGGATCTATAAATTTTTGAACTCCTAAAGTTTCGATCTAGTAAAGTTGGAAATAGCCGATATATTTAAACACCAGATGAATCAATGATTTACCAGAATTTTTCTAATCAATCCACTTCTGGATCAACTCATAATACTAATAGGGAATAAAGATACTTTGATTTCTTATGTTTTCGCAAACATGATTGAGGTTACGACGTATTCTAATTATATAGGCTAATTCGAATTGATGAATATTATGATTTCTAAATACTACTTATTCAACAAAGTTGATTGATTGATACGAGTCGATTTTCTGTTACGATAAATTGACGAAACAATAGCTGATCCAATAGCTGCTTCAGCGGCTGCAATAGCTATAACAAAAATGGAGAAAATATCTCCTTTTAATTGACGACTATCAAAAAAATAAGAAAATGTTACGAAATTTAGATTAACCGCATTTAGTATAAGTTCAAGACACATCAGGGCCCGAACCATATTCCGGCTCGTGATCAATCCATAGATACCTATAGAAAATAAATAGGCACTCAAAACAAGTACATGCTCGAGTATCATTGACCAACTCCGTACCAATTGCGATTCATTTCAATATGAACAATAATTCAAGTGATTCGATTGCTTAGAATATAACAAGTACCCAACAAAACAAGATATTGGTAATAGATCGAATAGGGCGACTAAAAAAATTTCTATTTTATACATGAACCGAACAGTATTCAAATAGAATTTCAGGGAAATGGATGTTGATAACACAGAAAAAGGTTGAATTTTGATTTCTGTTCCTAGTTAGAAATATTTTTTACTGACGAGCCACGGCAATTGCACCTATCAAAGCAACTAAAAGAATTATCGAAATCAGTTCAAATGGAAGAAAAAAGTCCGTTGATAAATGAATACCAATTTGTTGACTATTACTTATCAAATCTTCCTCTATAATCTGGTTGGATCGGGTAGTCCAAATAATCCCATACCACGACGTATCTAGAATAGTAGTGATTAGTGAAAAAAAAATACTTGTACAGACTAGGGAAGTAACCCCGTCCCCAACAGTCCAAAGATGAAAATGAAAATCTTTAGAATAGTCTGAACCATTCATGAACATTACAGCAAATATGATTAAAACATTTACAGCCCCCACGTAAATAAGAAGCTGTGCAGCAGCTACAAAATGGGAATTTGATAGAATATAGAATAAGGATATACAAACAAGAACCAATCCCAATGAAAAGGCAGAATAAATTGGGTTGGTAAGTAATACTACTCCCAGACCTCCTACTATAAGACCCGATCCCAGAAAAACTAAAAGAAAATCATGTAATGGTCCAAGCAAATCCATTATATTAAAATAAGAGATAAATAAATCGAAATGTTTTTCATGACCTTATTGAACCGACCAGGAAATTTTTTTTATGAGACATTCCCAATTGAATTAAATTAGAATCTAATAAGTGTGAGTTAATGGGGGTCTAGTTATTGGGTCAATTTCGTTCTTTTCTGTATTCTAAACGGCAGTTTGAAATTGAAACTATATATTTCAAAATAATTATGGAGATATTATATTAATAGACTTTCAATACAAATTAAGTCATACTTCTCAGAACCCAATCAATAGTTGGGATTTGTAATTATTGACCAAGCAAAGAGAAAGGACCAAGCAAAGAGAAAGACCTTATCCCTTTCTACCAAAAATAAATCTTAGTACTTTGCAATTACTCTTTAATCAAGAGGTTTACCCCTTTTTTCTTTGAGACGAATTCCAAACTGTTCGAATTGTAAAATCGTCAATTATTGATATTGGTAAACGACCTAAAGCAATTTGATTATAATTCAATTCGTGACGGTCGTACGTAGCGAGTTCATATTCTTCAGTCATTGATAAACAATTTGTTGGACAATACTCAACGCAATTACCACAAAAAATACAAATTCCAAAATCAATACTGTAATTAAACAATCGTTTCTTTCGAATATCTGTTTCCCATTTCCAATCAACAACTGGCAGATCTATAGGACATACACGAACACATACTTCACAAGCAATACATTTATCAAATTCAAAATGGATTCGACCGCGGAAACGCTCCGATGTGATTAATTTTTCATAAGGATATTGAATAGTTACAGGTAAACGATTTGCTTGGGATAAGGTAATTAGGAAACTTTGACCAATGTACCTTGCAGCCCGTACTGTTTGTTGACCATAATTGATGAACCCAGTTACCATAGGGAACATATCGTGAATAGTTATGAATAATTTGATTTTCTTTCTTTCTCTTGTTTGAGACAAGTCGCAAATATCGTATTCCTTTTTTCTTTACAGTGAAAGGAGTTGGGAAGAAGTTGTTAATAATAGATTACCGAGAGAAATAGGTAAAAGAAATTTCCAGCCAAGATTTAAGAGTTGGTCCATTCTTAATCTAGGTAAAGTCCATCTTGTTGTGATAGGAATGAACAAGAACAAATAAGTTTTAGCTAATGTAATAAAGATATCAATTGTCGTTCCAAAAATTCCATCCGCTTTATTTATTTCAAATAGCTCCGGAACAAATATGTACGGAATGGAAAGATTCCAACCACCCAAGTAAAGAACTGTTACAAATAAAGAGGAAACTAATAGATTTAGATAAGAAGCAATGTAAAATAAACCAAATCGGATCCCTGAATATTCGGTTTGATAACCTGCTACTAATTCTTCTTCGGCTTCTGGTAAATCAAAAGGCAATCTCTCGCATTCCGCTAGGGAAGAAATTAGAAAAACCATAAACCCTATGGGTTGACGCCACAAATTCCACCCCCAAAAACCATATTTTGACTGCGCGCCAACTATATCAACTGTACTTGAACTGTTAGATAATCATAGTCGGTGATAACATTACTGTTCCCATCGCTATTACAAAACCGTACATGAGATTTTCACCTCATACGGCTCCTCAGGGCCACAAATAAATGTAAGGACCGAGCCAGTATTAGTTATCTTGATATGGTTATCGAATAGATAGAGTCAAAATCTATTGGAAGGTCCCCAATTATACCAATGGAATTCTGTCTGCTATAAAAATAAATAAAAAATAAAGAGTATTTCTGAATTGATCTCATCCTTTACGAATTTCAATTTTTCTGTCTTGAGTAATAACTTAATCAATCCTTGAATAAAATACTCCTTGTAGAAATATCAATAGATATTTCAACCCATCATTTTATTTTCGATTACAAAAAAGAATTAAGCATTACATTAGTTCATGAATCAGGACAGGAATTTGATTTCTATGAATATATGAAAGAAAGAATAAAAAGATCTCTTTTGTTTATATTGGAATTGTATTTTTTCTATTTTTTTTTGTTCCTCTTCTTCATTCTGAGAAAAGGGGGGCTTAAAAAAGGTAAAGGATTATTTCGTTCCCGATAGTCATTTCTTTAATCGGTGGATAGGAGCATACTCTGGATCGGAATTGTGGGGAGTACTGCCTGATCATTTCTACTAATTTAAAGCCCCAATCAGTATTCTTTTTATGGTATGCAGAAGTATCCTTTTAGATAATTTACATAATCTCCATTACTAATCCTTTGTGTGTTTTTTGGTGTTCCTTCCTACCCACTCATCTTTTTTTTTAATCCCCCGTTTTGTAATATCTGTATTGTAATACATACAAACGATAGTGAAAACTCCATAGGGTTGATCCTTTGAGCCCGCTTCAAGCCAGGATGAACAATCAACCAATCTTGGGGTAAAGGGCTTCTTCCATATTTGTTTACTTCGGCTTAACTCTTGTACACAGGAAATGAGACTCAATCCACTTTTACTGCGAATTTTGAAGTTGTTTTCTTTCACTCATATATAACTACCTAATTAATTTGATTAACCTAAAGAAGAAATAAATGAATAAAAAGATGAAGATATCTATTAAATTTCTTTTTTTTTTTTCTCGAAGGAAAAGCATAGGGAAAAGAAAAGTTTCTGTTTTAACGAATCGCACGTAGAGATATTGATAAAACACATAAAGTTAATGGGATTTCATAACTAATCGATTGAGCAGCAGCTCGCAGACCACCTAAAAAGGAATATTTATTATTTGATCCATATCCTGACATAAGAAGTCCAATAGGAGCAATACTTGAAATGGCAATCCATAAAAAAATACCGATATTGAAATCAGCTAAAACAAGGTGATAACTAAAAGGAATTACTGAATAACTTAGTAGAATTGATATGACTGCTATAGATGGTCCAATACTGAATAACCGAGTATTTCCTCTAGATGGAAGAAGATTCTCTTTCAAAAGTAGTTTTGTCCCATCGGCTAAAGCTTGAAGAATTCCCAACGGGCTGGCGTATTCAGGCCCAATACGTTGTTGTATTCCTGCGGATACTTCTCTTTCTAACCACACAATTACGAGTACACCTATTGTGATTCCCAATACAGGCGTGAAAATAGGAACAAGCATCCATATGATCCCATAGACCTCTTTTAAGGATTCCAATCTGGAAAAAGAATTGATATCTTGTACTTCTGTTGTATCAATTAGCATTTCAACGATCAACTTCTCCCATAATGATATCTATACTACCTAGTATCGTCATAATATCAGCCAATTTCATTCTTTTAACTAACTGCGGAAGAATTTGCAAATTGATAAAACCTGGTGGGCGAATTTTCCATCTCCAAGGAAAACCGCTTTGATCTCCTATCAGAAAAATTCCCAATTCTCCTTTTGGGGCTTCGACTCTCACGTAAAGTTCTTGTTTCGGCAATTCAAAAGTAGGAGAGGGTTTTTTACTAATGAATCGATCTTCAAAATCATTCCATTCTGGGTTGTTTTCTCTATCAAAGCATCGGATTTCTAAATTCTCATAGGGCCCCCCCGGAATTCCTTCCAAAGCTTGTTGAATAATTTTTATGGATTCCCGCATTTCGCCCATTCGGACTAAATAACGGGCTAATGAATCCCCTTCTTTTTGCCACTGTACCTCCCAATCAAATTCGTCGTAACACTCATAATGATCGACTTTACGAAGATCCCATTCGAGTCCAGACGCTCGTAGCATTGGTCCTGACAAACCCCAATTTATTGCTTCTCCTCCACCAATAATGCCTACTCCTTCAACGCGTTCTAAAAAAATAGGGTTTCGCGTAATAAGTTTTTCATATTCAACAACCCCTGTTAAAAAATAATCACAGAAATCCAAACATTTATCTATCCAGCCATGAGGTAAATCAGCTGCTATTCCTCCGATACGAAAATAATTATGCATCATTCTCATACCGGTGGCAGCTTCGAATAGATCATATACTAATTCTCTTTCTCTGAAAATATAGAAGAAAGGAGTCTGTGCACCAATATCTGCCATAAAAGGGCCAAGCCATAACAGATGAGAAGCTATACGACTCAACTCCAACATAATTACTCTGATATAGCTGGCCCTTTTAGGTACTTGAATATTTCCCAACAGTTCTGGTCCATTTACAGTTATTGCTTCTGTGAACATAGTAGCTAAATAATCCCAACGTGTTACATAAGGCAGATATTGTATAATTGTTCGGTTTTCCGCAATTTTTTCCATCCCTCTGTGTAAATAACCCAATATTGGTTCACAGTCAATAACATCTTCACCATCTAGAGTAACGATGAGACGAAGAACACCGTGCATTGATGGGTGGTGAGGGCCCATATTGACTACCATAAGGTCTTTTCCAGTAGCTAGTATATTCATAGGTTTTTCCTCGATTCATTCTTAGCATGAATTGTTGAAAACAAAAAGAAGTTCATCAATATTCAAAATCTACTAAATCAAATATTTCAAAATTGTATTTCAAATTAACGATTTTTTGACTCCCGAATATTCAACTGACTAATTAATTCTTTATAACGGACTCTATTTTTCTTTGACAAATACGATAGCAACCGTTGGCGTTTTTCCAGAATTTTCCGTAGACCTCTCTGAGATAAATAGTCTTTTCTGTGCAATTCCAAATGTGAAGTAAGTCTTCGTATCTTATTGGTGAACCTGAATACTTGAAATTCAACAGACCCGCAGTTTTCTTCTCTTTTTTCTTGAAAAATAATTGAGATGAATGAATTTTTTACCATAAAACGAAATCTCCTCCCTCCTTTTTTTTTATATGAATTTTACTGATCAGTAATAATAATGCTAGTCATTTGAATTTGATATACACAACAATCTTACGTTCGTTATCAACTTCCTCTAAAATCAACCAAAAATCAATTCAATTTGCAATTTGATTAGGGATCCAAAAGGATGTTCTATTTGTAAGGATGTTCTATTTGTGGAAAAGAGAAAAGTTGAGACCTAAAAAAAAGATTCTGTTGATTCATTTATAGATCTAATTGATATGTATATCATTAAATTGGTATCATGTATCAGACTGGAATGTAAAATAAGGCATGTGCGCATCTCTGGGTTTTCATATATCCCAACCGTAAGCATAGATAGGAAAAACATAGTATTAACGAATTTTCAATCGTGGGTACATATGTATCCTTACCATACTGAAACGACTACCATTATTGGTATTAAACCAATAGCGATTCATACAAACTAAATCTTCTAATCGATAATTGGACCAAAGAAAGAACTTTAAGTTAATGAATTTCTTTTTTTCTCGAGCAAGATCTTTGCTTTTATCCCAAACGTAACTACGCATACCATTTCTATTCTTCGAATTGAAACAAATTAGAGTTCTCAATTCTCTACGACGTTTAGGGAATAAAATCTTTTCAGGAACAAGCAAATCATAATGCTTTTTGTCTTTAGTTCCAGTCCTTAGTTGATGGCTTGGAATACATTCATCAAAAATTTTCTTATCAACATAGCCTTTTTCTCGGTATCTTTTATTAAATTTAAATTGGCGCTTATTCTTATGAACCAATGAAATACCTATGGTTTGATATAGAAAAAATTGTCCATCATTTTTTACAGACAGACGAGCCGGTTCGATAATCACTATTCCCTTTTTCATCAATTCGGTAAGAGTTAAATCCTTCTCAGTCATCAAAATATCCAGACGCATTTCTCCCCTTTGAATATAGGATATAGCAATTTCTCTTGGATTTATCAGTCGGAGCAGGAGACAATCGATTTGGATATTATTCATTAGCTTTTCATTTAAAGAATTATCCCATCTCAACTGAAAATGAAAATATTTTTTTAGTAAGAAATCAAGCTCTGCTTCTGTGTTGCTTTTGTATTGCTTTTTCTTTCTACGTTTTTTCATGTCAGATCCCGCATGGTTTTCTTCAACATCTTTTTCTTGGTTTGAGAGAACTGATCCAAGACTTACTTGGTTTTGTGCATCTGATCTCGGATTTCCTTGGCTTGCGGGTTCTTTTTCTTCTTGACTTCCATTGTCTAATTCAAGATATTTTTTTTGATTCGATGATATAAAAAGATATTCCTTTTTCTTTCCAGTTCTCTTTTTATTACCATTTGCATTTCCATTAAAATCGAAAAGAAGTAATTTGATTGGTATGATCCACGATTTCATTTTATATGCATTAAAAAGTAGCACAAATTCTGGGAAGAACCAAAGCTCCCGATTTGATATAAGACTATTTAGTATTTTGTTATTCATTCCCATCCAATCAAAAAAGAACTCTTTTTGGTTGGATGGGTTAATTTCTTCATTTTGATGAATTGTAAAATAAAAAAGACCTTTCTTATTAATTTCAGCAATTATTTGATAATTATCCGCCCCAATCTTAGTATTTTGATTACTGTTGGTACCAGTATCCATATCAACCCAGGATTGAATATCGATCTTATTTCTAAGACAAAAATTGAGAATTCTCCAATCAAAATATTTTCTATTCGAAATTTTATCTATATCCATAATATCGTCTTCCCCTAGATAATTATTGATAGGTATACTTCCCAGCATACAAAATAATTTTCCTTTCCCTATGTTGTAATTATAAAAACTTTCTTCTTCATTCTTTACTTGGACTAGTGATCTATGAATAGACGAGTCTTTTTTATCGTCATAATTAATAGATTTATATGATAAAAGATCATATCTATAGTGTTTTTGAAAATTCGATTTTTGATTCCGTAATGGGTCTGCTTCAAAAAGATTTTGTTTTTCTTTTTGGTAATGAGTTAATCCGTTTTTTTCATATGAATCTTTTTTGTTTAAATCTTTATTTTTAGTCATACAGTCTTGATTCGCTCGATTTCGCCATTTTTGTGGTACTAATCTAGGCCATCTAATCCTAGGTAAATCGTATTGATAATGACTCCTTAACCAGGTTTTCCATTCATTAATTTCAAAATTCCAAAAAGGTTTATGTCTTAATTCGTAATGAAATATTCCTTGTTTTTCAAAACAATCTTTTAGTTCAGTCTTAAGAAAAAGAGATGTTCCGTGATATTGAAGGACAGATCTTAAATTATAAAAGTTAATAACTTGGGTTTGTGATAATTTGTAAAATACATATGCTTGTGATTGTGAGAAAGAAGATAAATTCCAAAAAATATTTGAATTCTTATTATTACTAATCTTATAAAGTGATTTTTTTAGAGTCGAAAGAAAGTGAATTGTATTTTTAGTTGTTTTATTAATTTTTTCCTGATTTGCTTCATTATTGTGATTGTAGACGTTTTTATCAATAATTTGAATTTTGTTTGTTGATTCAAAAAAAAAATTTGCATTGATTCTTGGAATATTAAGTATAGATAAAAAAAGGTTTATGTATACCCTTTCAATCAAAAATTTTATAAAAAAATATGATTTACGGATTAATCGAGTATTTCTTCTTTTTAATATCTGCCAAATCCTTTTTGATGATTCTAATATTTTAGCATGATAACTTATTTTGTTAGAAATAATATTTATTTCTTGAGTTAGCAATCCTTTTTTCTTCTCTTTTGTAATTTTTTCTATTTGGTTTCTGATTATGTTTGTTCTATTACTTAGATCTTTCATTTTTTTTTCTGTTAGTGAGAAATTTGTCCAATGCATAGATCGAATTTGAATAGACAATTCGTGAATCGTATGATTGCCGATTATCGTTAGCGAATCTTTTTTAGTTTCACCCAAGTCCTCTATTTCTCTCATTTCTCTCAATCTAACTAATCGAATTGGCTTTCTTTTTGAAAGTTTTTTTATTTTTCCTTTTAGAAATCGAATGCTTTTGATGACCCATTTGTTTGTTTCTTTTGCCACTTTTCGGAAAATTTTTGTTCTTTCTTTTAAAATTCTTAAAACTATAAAAGACTTAGTTTTCCATTTTCGAATTTTTTTTTTGAATTCTTGCAAAACGGGTTCAAAAAATGAACGTCGTTTTCGGGGAGAACCAAAAGGAAGTTCCGTTTCCATTCCCCAAACTGTTAAAAAACAAAAATCACTTTCTTGTCCTTTTATTTTTTTCAATGAATCCTTATGAAGGGATTGTAGTTTAGATCTGCGCCGGGGTTTTAGGTAAAAAGGAAATAGGATCTTTATCTGAATACCGTCTGTTAACCAGTTGTCCGGAAATTCTGTT